CCTATACCAAAGGTTTAGAAGACCTCTGTCCTATCCATTAGACAATGGACGCTTTTCATTGATATTATTTAAAATTTTATATTCTATATTCAATGATGAATAAATTCTAATCAATAATTAGAGTCTATGATTAGAGTATATATAAATAATAAATATATATATTTATAGTTATAAGATATATAGATATAGCGGGTAGCGGGAATCGAACCCGCATCGTTAGCTTGGAAGGCTAGGGGTTATAGTCGACGTCGATTCAGCATTTTGAACGTCTCTAATTCAAAACCGAACATGAAACTTTGGTTTCATTCGGCTCCTTTATGGAAGATGTAAAAATTACTAGATCTAAGATGTGAATTAAATTACAAAAAATTATATCCATAACACCTATGTCAGCTCTTTGTTTGAATACATTCAAACAGATTCGCTTTCTAGATGATCCCTCTAGAAAAAAAGATGATTATGACAACCTTTCTAGTTACTTCGTTCTATATTTCTATTTGAAAGGATCCTGAGGAAAAAGGTTTTGTTTCCACCGAGCTAAAATAATATGTCGATAACTCTAGTAAACTAAAGTCATCCTTTAATAGCTATACTATTTTGCTTCAATTTTTTTTTCTACAAATAAAAATAAAATTGGAAGATTTAGTTACGATTAGAAATCTACTTTTATATCTCCATCCATGGATCCTTTACTCATACTCAGTCAATTGGAAGTATTGATCCAATTGAATAATTATGTTTCGCAATTTCATAAACCAATTTAAAATTTTTTAAGTAATCCTTGGATCCAAATCACGATAATTTATATTTTTCCTCCAATATGTCATTGAGGGGTAAAGGATTAAATCCTTTTAAGAAATAAAGTTTTTTATCGGAATATGAATCAAACCGAAAAGACCCCTTAACTTTTTAAGGGGGTTACTCGAACGAATCACACTTTTACCACTAAACTATACCCGCTATAATGCGATTATTATATACAAAGGGCCTTTTGTCGAATAGGGATAATTTGGGCTAATCAAGACAGGATCATAAAAGAATCATGAAAATGAGAGTGTTGACGTTTTTCGTGGGGATTCATAAATTGAAAAAAAAAAATTCATAAAAATAAAAAAGGAAGAAATAAAAAAATAATAAGAAATGACGTATTGATGTTATATTCTTTTATCTAATAATAAGAATGAAAACAGCCCTTTGTCTTTTTGTTGTTGCTTTAATAGCAACCCCCCTTTTTTTATTAGAGAAACCGTAGGATTCGTTGGAACAAAAAAAGGCCCGGCTAGGTACTTACCAGGCCAGGCCACGGGAATAAAAAAGGCCCTTTCGAACAAAATCAAAGGGGTCTTCTTTCTGTTTTTTCTATTGAATCTTTCGATCCCTTACTTGAACTAACTGTAATTGCTAATAAAAGTTGTAGATAGAATATAGATAAGATAAAGAAAGAGAAAGAAATACTTTTTCAATCCTTATTTCATGTGTAATATAACATAGTAATTATGTTTTTCAATTGGGAGAGATGGCTGAGTGGACTAAAGCGGCGGATTGCTAATCCGTTGTACGAGTTATTCGTACCGAGGGTTCGAATCCCTCTCTTTCCGTTTTTGTTGATGACTTAATATTTGATTTCTCTTTCAAATTTTGCCAATCCTTTTTAATGTTTCCTGGTTAACCATGTGGAATAGATAAAAAATCCTAAGAAAATTTAAAAATCAAGCAATGAAAATGAAAACTCCCTTTTTTATTCTTCACGTCCAGGATTACGTCCCGGATCATTAGATAGGAATCCAAAGATAAATAGAGAAACAAAGAATATCACTACTGTGTAAACGAAAAGTTTGAGAGTAAGCATTACACAATCTCCAAGATCTTTTTTTTGGAAAAAAAAATGAGAAAAGAGAATAGATCCTCCATTAACAAAAATTTATTTCATACCTCCAATTAGATATTGCGGGGGATCCTAACCTTAACCTTATTTATAGGGTCTTTCAAAAGGGCAGAATGGGGAATCCGGGGTGAGCCAGATTTGGATTTCTCGAAGCTATCCAACCAAGACTTTCAGACTTTCAATGTTTGAATCGAAGGTTTATAGTATAATACTAATAAAGCATTAATTTTCTAGAATAATATTAAGGATCTCATCGAAAACTTACAACAGCTTGCCAAACGAAGGCTAAGAGAAAAAAGAACAAAGGTATGACTGGCATAAGATCTACGATTGGATTCAAAAAAGCGTAGGCCTCGGGCAATTTGGCGAAGAAAAGACTACTCGAATAAAAGGCAGAATTAAGACAAATGCAGATCAAACTAAAGATATTAAGCATAACAGGCGTTTTGTTCTTGGAGCTAATTGCATTTTGATTGAGTTAATGATATAAGGAAAATGAAGTAAAGTAAGGTAGACAAAAATCCTTCTTTTTCTTTGAACCCATCCAATCAAAAATTCCCCAATTCTCAAACAAAGGAGAATAGAAGAAATAATACTTTCATAGAATATCTTAATTAAATTATATGTAATGATCAATGAATTCGGCTGAATTCTATATCTACACGCGTAAAAATCCTAGCAAGAATCTAATCTATTCTATAAAAATTTTATATATAAAATTGCCCTGTAATTGACCAAGACCCAATACTAATATTATTCTTTATTAGTGTAGAATGGAAATAAAGATGGGGCGTGGCCAAGTGGTAAGGCAACGGGTTTTGGTCCCGGTATTCGGAGGTTCGAATCCTTTCGTCCCAGGTAGATACATTGTATCAGAGTAAAAGTTTATTTTGAAAGTAACGTTATGTTTAAATGCCTAATATTGGATAGAATGTCATTCTTGTTTCTTTTATAATTTTTATAATTTTGAATGATTCTTTTATGAATCATATCTTTGTTTTTCACAACATACAGATATTACTAAATATATTTGTTTGTCATCAAGATATGATGGGAACATAGGTCACACCCTAGTTGAATTCAACTAATTGAAAAATAAAGTATGGGCGTATTTTTCATCATATGTTCATTCCATTCATATTGAAGGGGTTTATAGCTACTTAATTTGAAGAAAAAACCTTACGTCTCATATCTTTTTAAATTTTCAACGATACGTTTTATTTTAAATTACACTAAGAAAGAGCACTTCTTTCCTATATACTATATCTTATTATTTATCCATTCAAATTAAACTTACAAAAATGGGGTAGCCAAATTATTAGGATCTCTTTATTCTAAACAAGAGGGGGGTTATTAAATTCAATTAATGGGATTAAGTCTCTTAAGACAAGACTGGGTTTGGGTAAACTAAAAAATTAGGAGCAAGCGCCGAATCTGGACTTGTTTGTCTTTGTCCCTAGAGAGTATCCTTTCCCCAAAAGGTATCCTTTTTTATTTTTGTTCTGATTCAGCATTCCCAGAGAGTCATGGGATAGATAGTTCTTAATTAGTAACAGTAACAGGAGGTCTTCATTTAAATATATGTATATCTGTGTATGTCCGAATCTCATTAATAACGAATCAAGTTACATATGTAACGGATCCATAATAAAGACTGTAGTTCAGTCTATCTCATAGGTACGAAAAACCACTAATTCGTTCATCTTATCTTATTAATAAAATTCGAATCGAAAGAACAAGTACTTAAATATTCTCTTCGATCAGTCTTTTTTATCTATCTCACACAAAAAAATAAAAATGGGGTTTTTTTTTCAATCCATTTATCTGCTTTAAATCGTTGATGGTTCAATTCGAAAAGAAACAGATATTTTAATTTTTTTAATAAAAAGTAAAGTTAAAGTGTTGCATTCATACAATAACATACAAGAATAGGTGGGGTCTTGCTAAGATTGCTTAAAAAAAATTTTTGCCATCTTTGTATAGAAGAATTTGTATAGAAGAAAAAGGGTATAGATTAATATATTTATGTATCGACGGAACCAATGACTATTCATGATTCCATAATTGAATCAATTCCATATGGGTTCCAAATTAGAGGAATTTTTTGTTATGGTAAAACTTCGTTTGAAACGCTGTGGTAGAAAGCAACGTGCGACTTGAAGGACACGATCCGGTGTGGATTTTTATTCTTACATCCGCCATCTTTTCTATGAATGAAGGTGCTCTTGACCCGACATCTGTTCTGTTTTCACTAGAATCCTTTTTTTGTTAGGTTGTAATGAATATAGTACATGATGGAGCTCGGGTAGAAAGTATGGATTCATCTTTCAGGGGGCAAGAATCTAGGGTTAATACCAATCAATAAATTGGAACAACTTTGTAAGTATATCAATATATAAATTGAAAGGATTCGATTCAGTCAAGTTTTTAATTCAAAAGTAAAATTTGTTGAAATTGAGAAAAGTCTTTCGATTCAAAGTGTATCACGCGGGAATCGAGCGTTTATATGATTCTTTGATTTGATAGAAAGAAATCACAAAAGGGGTATGTTGCTGCCATTTTGTAAGGATTAAGAAGCACCGAAGTAATGTCTAAACCCACTGATTTAAAACAAAAAAAAGGATCCCAGAACAAGGAAACACCGTTTTTTCAATTGTCTCAATAATCAATAACTGGATAATAATAAAGATTAAATGAGACAAGCAAGAGGGGGTTAAAGACCATTCAAAAAATTAAATAAATTGCCTAAAGATTTTTTTCTTTTAAGCTCTTTGAGAATTATCCAACTTGAGTTATGGGTACAAATGATTTTTATTTTTTCAGGAAGGAGGAAGAAAAAAATGAGTTAAATCCCATTCTAATTTATTTTATCAACTCCTTTGCCAGAAATTATAATTCTATACGTAGACAAAACTCCAAATCATTTTTTCTCGAGCCGTACGAGGAGAAAACTTCCTATACGTTTCTAGGGGGGGTCTTGTTCATTTACTTAGATCTATCCCAATGAGCCGTCTATCGAATCGTTGCAATTGATGTTCGATCCCGAAGAGAAGGAAGAGATCTTCAGAACGTAGGTTTTTATGATCCGATAAAGAATCAAAGTTATTTAAACGTTCCTGCTATTCTATATTTCCTTGAAAAGGGCGCTCAGCCCACAGGAACTGTTCGGGATCTTTTAAAAAAGGCAGAGGTTTTTAAGTAACTTGGTCCTAATCAAACAAAATTGAATTAAGGAAATAAAGAAATAGAAAGGGATAGTAATTCTTATATAAATTTTTATATTTATAATATATATACTTTTTTCCTTTTTTGGATTCTACTCATATCTATTTTTCATTGCTTCTATAAAATCTCATGTTCTAGAACGACAAAACTCGAGTTGCTTGATCCTAGAAATATAAAATTCTGGGAGTTACTTCAATTGGTCGGTTTTCGTTGAAACTATACTAATAAGTAATAACCAAGGAATCCTCCCCTTTGTTTATTCTAGTTACTTATTATTGATTATTGATTCAATCTGATATTTTTTTCTACTTGGTCTTTTTTTATTCCTCTATCTAAACTTTTTTCAGCTATGTAGTGCCAATCTAACACAAGCCCTTTTTTAATAGTATTGAAATAAATTCCATTTTTTTTTTTCCATTGTATTATTTTCTCAACATTTATATTGACAACAGTCTATCGAACAAATATAATTCATCGTGATAAGTAGATAAATTTCTTTTTGTCCGAGCGGTTTTATTTTTACCTTATATTATTCAAATGGTGGGATTTCTTGAATTCTCTTTGATATAATAAGAAGTAGGGGTTTTTATTTAAAAGTCGATAACATAAGAACGAAGAGGTGGTCTATAAATTTTGACATTTATCTATCTTTTTTTTTTTTGATTGTATTTACATAAACTTTTTCTATTCGGGTTGCTAACTCAACGGTAGAGTACTCGGCTTTTAAGTGCGGCTAGGATCTTTTACACATTTGGATGAAGCGAGGGATTCGTCCATACCATCGGTAAAGTTTGGAAGACCACGACTGATCCTGAAAGGGAATGAATGGAAAAAATAGCATGTCGGATCAACGAAGAGTTCTGAGAATATTTCATTCTTTCCGAATCGGTACAAACCGTTGTGTTCTTTTTTGAAACGGAAAAAAATGAATTCAATTTCAAGTTGGGTCAGATGAATAAATGGATATAGAGCCCTAATGGCTTCAATTTATTTATTTATTTATTTATTGATTGATGATATGATTATTGATTATAGGGAAAAAGCAACGAGCTTCTGTTCTTAATTTGAACGATTACCCGATCTAATTAGACGTTAAAAAAGTATTAGTGCCTGATACGGGAAGGGATTATCCCATGAACGAATTCTTTATATTTTAATGAATCCTAACTATTGACATTTTCCATTATGGAATAGAATAGAAATGTGTAGAAGAAACAGTATATTGATAAAAAAATTCCAAAATCAAAAGAGCGATTAGGTTGAAAAAATAAAGGATTTCTAAGTCTTTTGTTATCCTATAACGAACATAACTTATTCGTTTAAATGGAAAAGAGAGGATAGATAATCCGTTGATAAGTTTACCTGTATCCCCGAGGTATCTATTCGTTTATTACTCGAATACCTCGTTTTGACTGTATCGCACTATGTTTCATTGATAACCCCCAAAATCCTCTACCTTTAGTTCAACTAGAATTTCAAATGGAGGAATTCCAAAAATATTTAAAGCTAAATAGATCTCAACAACACTACTTCTTATATCCACTTATCTTTCAGGAGTATATTTATGCACTTGCGCATGATCATGGTTTAAATAGAAATAGATCCGTTTTGTTGGAAAATGCAGGTTCTAATAAGTTTAGCTTACTAATTGTGAAACGTGCAATTGAGCGAATGTATCAGTATGAACAGAATCATTTGATTCTTTTTGCTAATGATTTTACCCAAAATACCTTTTTTGGGCGCAACAATAATTTTAATTTTCAAATGATATCAGAAGGATTTGTAGTCATTGTAGAAATTCCGTTTTATCTCCGATTATTATCTTCGCTAGAAAGGAAAGGAATAGTTAAATCTCATAATTTACGATCAATTCATTCAATATTCCCTTTTTTAGAGGACAAATTTTCACATTTAATTTATGTGTTAGAGATACTAATACCCTACCCAGTCCATCTGGAAATATTGGTTCAAACTTTTCGCTACTGGGTAAAAGACGCTTCTTCTTTACATTTATTAAGATTCTTTCTCCACGAGTATCGTATTTGTAATACTCCAAATAAAGCCAGTTCTTGTTTTTCAAAAATAAATCAAAGGTTTTTCTTCGTCCTATATAATTCTCATCTATGTGAATACGAATCCATCTTCGTCTTTCTTCGTAACAAATCTTCTCATTTATGCTCAACGTCTTCTGGAACCCTTCTTGAACGAATCTTTTTCTATGGAAAACTAGAACATCTTGGACTTGTAGAAGCTTTTGCTAAGGCCTTTCAGGACAATCTATGGTTGTTTAAGGACCCTTTCATGCATTATATTAGTTATCAAGGAAAATCAATTCTCGCTTCAAAAGGGACGCCCCTTTTGATGAAAAAATGGACATATTATTTTGTCAA